TAAGAAAAGTTATTCCTGTAATTGGCATAAATTTTCTTAAACCACCCATAAAAGCCATATTTTGACATTTATTAGGAGAATACCCAACAATTGATTCCATAGAATGAATAACTGATCCAGATCCAAGAAATAGTAACGCTTTTGAATAAGCATGTGTAATTAAATGAAATAAACCTGCTTGATATGAACCTATACCTAAAGCTAACATCATGTAACCTAATTGAGACATTGTAGAATAAGCTAAACCTTTTTTAAGGTCTTTTTGAGCAAGAGCTATAGTAGCTCCTAATAAAGCGGTTATGGCTCCAATCCAAGAAATAATATTCATTATATAAGGTAGAGCTTGAAAAAGAGGAAATAATCGAGCTATTAAAAAAATACCAGCAGCTACCATAGTTGCAGCATGTATTAAAGCAGAAATTGGAGTTGGTCCTTCCATGGCATCTGGTAACCATACATGAAGTGGAAATTGAGCAGATTTTGCAATTGGCCCTAAAAATAAAAGAAGGGCACATAAATTAGCAAAATAGAAATTAACTTCATTGTTAATAAGTAATTCATTAAATCGTTTAAATAAAGTTTCAAATTCAAAACTGCCAGTTATCCAATAAAAACCCAAAATACCTAATAATAATCCAAAATCTCCTATACGGTTTGTTATAAAAGCTTTTTGACAAGCATTAGCTGCACTAGGTCTCGTAAACCAAAACCCTATTAATAAATAAGAACACATTCCGACTAATTCCCAAAAAATATAAATTTGAATTAAATTAGGACTAAGTACTAAACCTAACATTGAAGCCGTAAATAAACTTAAATATGCAAAAAATCTTACATATCCTTGATCATGGGACATATAACTGTCACTATAGATCATAACAAGAACTCCTACAGTAGTAATTAAAACTAACATAATAGAAGTAAGTGGATCAATTAAAAACCCTATTTTAAAATCAATCTGTTTATAAAAAATCCAAGACCATAAATATTGATGAATAGTATTATTAATAAATTGTTGCCATAAAATAGTAAAAGAGAAAATCATAACTATAAATAATACTAATATACTAAGAATAGCCCATATATAACGAAGACTTTTCGTTGATTTTGGGAAAAAAAGTAAATTTGATCCTATTAAAATAGAAGTCAAAAATGGAAAAAAAGGTATAATCCAAACAAATTGATATATAAATTCCATAAATAAATTTTTTATATAATAAAAAATCTTATTTTTTTTTAATTTCTAGTTTATAATTAACTAGATTAAGAAAAAAAATAGACTTAAAAACAAAGAAAAAGTTTAGGATTTTTATCCTACCTATCAAAAATATTAATTAGAATTACTTTACAAATAAAAAAAATAAATTATTAAAATTATTAAACAAGATAAATGAAAAAAAAATTATTTATTATTATTAAAGTAATAAGATATTATATATAGTTTCTAAACTAAGAGATATATATTTTTAATAATATTAAAAATTTCTTTTATAAAAGTTTTATAAAAATTAAAATAATTAAAATTAATTATTTTATTTATTAAATTTAATTAATTTGTCTTTTTTCAATTTATAATAATTTTTTTTCATTTACTTATTTACAATAAATCTCATAATGAATATGTATGCCATCATTGAAACCGGAGGTGAGCAGCTCCGAGTAGAACCAGGAAGATTTTATGATATTCGTCATTTTGCTCCATTAAAACCAAGAAGCTTAAGTTCTAATACTAAAATATTAATTTATCGAGTATTAATGATTCGTAATAAAACTACTATTAGTATTGGACAACCTTGGTTAAAAAATGCAATAGTAAAAGGAAGAATTTTACATTCACATCTTGAAAATAAAATTACTGTTTATAAAATGAATTCAAAAAAAAAAACACGACGTAAATTTGGACATCGACAAATTTCAGCTCGATTTGTGGTAGATTCTATTTATTTAGACGGAAAAGAATTGTATAAATAAATATATATAATAAAAAATTTTTGGGAATAAGAAGTGAAATATAAATAAAAAAAAAATAGTTAAAAATCTACAATTAAAAGGAGTTTTTATTTATGGCAGTTCCAAAAAAACGTACTTCTAAGTCGAAAAAAAAAATTCGTGAAACTATATGGAAAGAAAAAGCAAATCAAGCTAGATTAAAGGCTTTTTCATTAGCTCAATCTATTTTAACAGGTCGTTCAAAAAGCTTTTATTACACAACAAATGAAAAAAATTCTAAGCCCTCTCAATAATATCTTATAAAATTTTTAATAAATAAAGATTAATGATATAAGTACAAAAATATATCCTTCAAGACAAAAATTGTAATAAATTTTTTTTAGAAAAGTAACGAATTTAACATAAAATTAAAATTTGTCATAAAAAAACTAAAAAGATTTTTTAATAAAAATATATTTAATAAGAAATAGATAGTTTCATTTAGTTAAAAATAAATGAAACTATCTTGGATATTAAAATAAAAAATTTATAAATTTTTTTTGGAGCAGCGGGATTTGAACCCACGATCTCCATCACCCCAAGATGGTACGTTACCAAACTACGCTATGCCCCATTAATTTTATTTTAAATTTAGTTTAAAATAATTTATATATTGTTTTATTTTATAAAAAAGATTGACCTTTTAATATAAATTATGTTATATTATTTTCTAATAAGCCGCCATGGTGAAATTGGTAGACACGCTGCTCTTAGGAAGCAGTGCTAACGCATCTCGGTTCGAGTCCGAGTGGCGGTATTTAAATAAAAAGCTATTAAATAAAAATAGAGTATTTAAATAAAAATAGAATCTATTTTATAATTTAAATAATTTATTAAAAGTTAAAAAATTAAATTAACTTCAAATAGTTAAATGAAAAAATATTTTTATATCGTTTAACTATTTGAAATAAATTTAATTAATAAAAAAAATTTATTACAATAAAGTTTTTATGAGATTAAATATTCTTTTTTTATCTAAATTTAAAAAATGAATTTAGATAAAAGAAAATTTACTTTACTGTTCCATAAAGATAAAACTGAGTTAGGATAAATACCAATACCTATAACGGGAAAAATTAGACAAATTAAAATAAAAATTTCGCGTGGTCCTGCATCTATATTAGAAAAAATGAAAAATTTAGAAAACTTATATCCATAAAACATTTGACGTAGCATAGATAATAAATAAATAGGAGTTAATATTATTCCAATCCCTTCTATTATTGTAATAAGTATTTTGAAACTAAAAGAATATTTGTGACTAATAATTATCCCTAAAAAAATTAAAAACTCTGCTAAAAAGCCACTCATTCCAGGTAATGCTAATGATGCCATTGAAAAACTACTAAACATAGTAAATATTTTGGGCATATAAATAGCTGTTCCTCCCATTTGCTCAAGAAAAAGAGTCCGTGTTCTATCATAACTTATTCCAGCTAAGAAAAAAAGTGCAGCACCAATTAATCCGTGAGAAATCATTTGTAAAATAGCTCCATTAAGACCTAAATCTGTCATAGATCCAATACCAATAAGTACAAAACCCATATGCGAGATTGAAGAATAAGCAATTCTTCGTTTTAAATTACGTTGACTAAAAGAAGTGAGTGCTGCGTAAACAATTTGAATTGCTCCTATTATTATGATCCACGGTGCAAAAATGGAATGAGCATGAGGTAATAATTCCATATTAATTCGAATTATTCCATATCCTCCCATTTTTAAAAGTATTCCGGCTAAAAGCATACATGTGCTATAATGTGCTTCTCCATGAGTATCTGGTAACCAAGTATGCAAAGGAAATATTGGTAATTTAACAGCATAGGCAATAAAAAATCCTAAATACAATATTATTTCTAATTCTATAGGATATGACTTATTAGATAAATTTTGTAAATCAAATGTTAATTGATTAGTACCATAAAATCCCATACTTAAAGCTGCCATTAAAATAAAAATGGAACCACCAGCTGTATATAAAATAAATTTTATAGCAGCATATAATCGTCTTTTTCCTCCCCAAATACATAAAAGTAAATAAACTGGAATTAATTCTAATTCCCACATAAAAAAAAAGAGTAAAATATCTTGAGAAGCAAATAATCCTACTTGACCACTATACATTGCGAGCATTAGAAAATAAAATAATCGTGGATTTCGAGTAATAGGCCAAGCAGCTAAAGTAGCTAAAGTAGTAATAAAACCTGTTAATAAAATAAGTCCAATTGAAAGACCATCAATTCCTACTCTCCAATGAAAATCAAGGAAATTAATCCAACTATAATCTTCTTTTAATTGAATAAATGGATTATCAGATTTGAAATGATAACAAAATACATAAGTGATTAAAAGAAATTCTACTAAACAAACACCTAAGGTGTACCATCGAATAATATTATTTCCTTTGATGGGAAATAATGGAATTACAAGACCTGCAGATACAGGTAAAAGAACAAGTATAGTTAGCCAGGGAAAGTTACTCATGATAAAAATAAAAAAACTTTAACTAAAAAAAACCCATACTCGAAAATTTCGAGTATGGGTAAAAAAAGACTTAATTTTTTTTTATTTTTTTGCTTAATATGATAGACCCATGCTTCGAGTAGTTTCAGCTCCTAAATAAACACGTACACTTAAAAAATCTGTTGGACAAGCAGATTCACATCGTTTACAACCAACACAATCTTCTGTTCTAGGAGCAGAAGCAATTTGATTAGCTTTACATCCATCCCAAGGTACCATTTCTAATACATCTGTAGGACATGCTCTTACACATTGAGTACAACCAATACATGTATCATAAATTTTTACTGAATGTGCCATTAATTTTCTAAACTCCAATATATTGTTAAAAGCCTTAAATTTAGTAAAGTTATAATATAATATTATTATATAAAATTTTTTTTTTTAATCAAAAAAAATTAATATTAGTTAAAAAAATATATTCATTTTTTAATAATTAAGTAAGTTAATTACCATTTTAATAAATTAAATTGATCAATACGAGTTGAATTTTTATTACGATAAATAGCTAAAACAATAGCTAATCCAATAGCAGCTTCAGCAGCTGCAATAGCTATAATAAACATAACAAAAATTTCACCTTTTGTTTCTTGAGTATCAAAAGAATTAGAAAAAGTAATAAGATTTATATTAACAGCATTAAAAATTAATTCTAGACACATAAGTGCTCGAACCATATTACGACTTGTTATTAATCCGAAAATACCAATACAAAATAAATAAGCACCTAAATTAAGTACATGTTCAAGCATTAAATAAGCTCCTTATAAACTATTAAAAATATCAAAAAACTCTAGGATTTTTTTCTATTTGTAACTTTTTTTTTTCCTTTGTTCTAATCAAATTTTCTCGACGGGCTATAACAATTGCGCCTATTAAAGCGACCAGAAGAACTATAGAAAGAAGTTCGAATGGCAATAAAAATTGGGTCAATAAAAGATAGCCAATACGTTGAACATTTTTTGTAAAATCAATTTCTAATAAATTTTTTGATTCTGTAATTAAAGTAATATTAAACCATGGTGTATTCAAAATTATAGTAACTAATAATGAAAACAGACTAAAACAAATTAAAAAGGTAAATTTATCGCCTATAGTCCAAGAGGGCCAAATTTTTAAAGAATGTGGTTTATTAATTAACATTACAGCAAATACAATTAAAACATTTACAGCCCCTACATAAATTAAAATTTGTGCGGCAGCTATAAAATCAGCATTTAATGCAAAATATAAAAGAGATATACAAAAGAAAACTAGTCCTAAAAAAAACGCTGAATAGACTATATTATTAAGTAGTACTACTCCTAAACTTCCGAATATCACACCTATTTCTAAAAGAAAAAAAATAGTTTTATGGAGTGGCTCAGATAATTCAATTATATTCACAATAAATTTAAATCCTTTTTGTTTCTATTGTTCTGATTTACTAACTAAAAAAATAATATATATATATAAATATATTTACATATAAAGTTTTTTTTTTATTTAATCCAAAATTTTTGTAATATTTTTTGAATTTGAATAACTTTCTGTATTTCCTTCAACTAAATAATTTAAATTTGAAATAGCTTGAATTGTAGAATCTTCAATTATGGAAATAGGTAATCGTCCTAAAGCAATTTGATCATAATTTAAATCATGACGATCATAAATTGAAAGCTCATACTCTTCAGTCATGGATAAGCAATTTGTAGGACAATATTCAACACAATTTCCACAAAATATACAAACTCCAAAATCAATACTATAATTTTTCAATTGTTTTTTCTTCACCTCTTTTTTTAATTCCCAATCAACAACAGGTAAATTAATTGGACATACACGAACACATACTTCGCAGGCAATACACTTATCAAACTCAAAATGAATACGTCCACGAAATCTTTCAGATGGAATTAATTTTTCATAAGGGTATTGGATAGTTATTGGTAAACGATTCATATGGTCTAAAGTGACTATAAAACCTTGACCAATATACCGTGCTGCTTGTATTGCTTGTTCACTATAGTTTTGAAGCTTATTTAACATAGTAAACATATTATTAGATATCCTTTAAACATATATATATTTTTTTTTTATTTTATGTCTTTTCAAAGATTAAATAATTTTATAAAGTAAAATATTTATAATAAAAGAACTTGAAAAGAAGCTGTTAATAATAAATTACCTAGTGCAATAGGTAAAAGGAATTTCCACCCTAGATCTAATAATTGATCCATTCTTACTCTAGGTAATGTCCATCTTGTCATAATAGAAACAAATAAAAATAAATAAGCTTTAATTAACACAATAGTAATTCCTATTATTATGTTAATAATCTGACTAGTTCCAATATTAAAATTCCATTCTAAATAATTAGAATTTGATATAAATGGAATAGAAAAATGCCATCCACCTAAATAAAGAATTGTTATAAATAATGAAGAAACTAATAAATTTAAATAAGAAGCAACATAAAATAATCCAAATTTTATACCTGAATATTCTGTTTGATAACCTGCAACTAATTCTTCTTCTGCTTCTGGTAAATCAAAAGGTAATCTTTCACATTCTGCTAGAGAGGCAATAAAAAAAGCTAAAAAACCAATAGGTTGACGCCATAAATTCCACCCCCAAAAACCATATTTTGACTGTGCTTCGACTATATCAACGGTACTTAAACTATTAGATAATTATAGTCGATTTAACATTACTGTTAATATCTCTATTTCAAAACCGTACATGAAACTTTAGCGTCATACGGCTCCTCAATGGTTATGTTAATCAAAATCTTATAATTTTTATTATAAAAAAAATTTATTAATTTAACCGATGAGATTCTGTTTGCTATAATAATAAATGCTTTGGAATCTATCTTAGCCTTTACAACTATTGTTAGTACTAACTCTAATTATTTCTACTATATTTTAATTTTAAATGAGAATTGTAAAAGGATTACTTCGTTCCTAATAGTCATTTTGTTTTAATAAATAAGGCTATACTTCAGATTGATTTTATAAGGAAATACTTTTTACACATTTCTACTAATGTTAAATCCTTATTGTATTTTAATAAATTTTGGTTATCTATAAAATTATTTTATACTAATCTGTTATGTATTTTTGTGTTTCTAACCATTTATTTTTGCTCGATTCTGTATACAATAAAAATATAATAATAAATTTTTCATATATTTTATCTTTTGCTCCCGCTATCAGGTCTCAATAACTAATTTAAACCTGGGGTACACTTTTTAATTGTTTTGCATGCTTTCACTCTCGTATGTAGAGGATGGGATTAAATTTTATTACTGCAAATTGAAAAGCTGTTTTATTTGACCCATATGACAATTTAGTTTTTTTAGTTAAAATAAAAAAAACTTATTTACTAAAATTTAATTTGAAAATTTTTTTTAACGAATCACACGTAGAGATATAGATAATACACATAAAGCTAAAGGAATTTCATAGCTAATAGATTGAGCAGCTGCTCGAAGACCACCTAAAAAAGAATATTTATTATTAGATCCATATCCTGCCATAAGAAGTCCCAGAGGGGCAATACTACAAATAGCGATCCAAAAAAAAACACCTATATTAAGATCAGCTAAAATAATATTATGACCAAAAGGAATTACTAAATAGCTTAAAAATACTGGTATAACAACTATTGCCGGCCCAATATTAAATAATAAAATATCTCCTTTAGATGGGATAATATCTTCTTTTAATAATAATTTAAAACCATCTGCTAAAGCTTGAATTATTCCTAAAGGACCAGCGTATTCAGGTCCAATACGTTGTTGTATTCCTGCAGATATTTTTCTCTCTAGCCATACTAAAACTAATACGCCTAGTGTAATTGCTAACAAAAGAAGAAGAATTGAAAAAGTAACCCATAATAAATTAAAAAATTCTTTAGATAAACTTAACGAATAAAAAAGATTAATAACTTGTTCTTTAAGATTGGTAGTAAAAATCATTTTAACGATCAACCTCTCCCATAATAATATCTATACTACCTAATATTGTCATAATATCTGCTAATTTCATTCCTTTTACTAATTGAGGAAGAATTTGTAAATTAATAAAACCGGGTGGGCGAATTTTCCATCTCCAGGGAAAAACACTATCATCTCCTATTAAAAAAACACCTAATTCTCCTTTGGGAGCTTCTACTCTAATATAATGCTCTTGTTTTGGTAGTTTAAATGTAGGAGAAGGCTTTTTACTAATAAATTGATATTCAAAATTATTCCATTCTGCTTTTTTTCCTCGCTGAAGCCGTCGAGCTTCCAAATTTTCGTAAGGTCCCCCAGGAATTGATTTCAACGCTTGCTGAATTATTTTTATTGACTCTTTCATTTCTCCAATGCGTACTAAATAACGAGCTAATGAATCACCTTCTTTTTGCCATTGTACTTGCCAATCTAATTCATCATAACATTCGTAATGATCTACTTTACGAAGATCCCACTGAACTCCCGAAGCACGTAACATAGGTCCGGATAAACCCCAATTTATAGCTTCTTCTCTTTCAATAATACCTATGCCTTCTACTCGTTTCAAAAAAATAGGATTTTGTGTAATAAGCTTTTCATATTCATCAACCTTTGGTAAAAAGTAATCACAAAAATCTAAACATTTATCTATCCAACCATAAGGTAAATCAACAGCAACCCCCCCAATACGAAAATAATTATGCATCATTCGCATGCCTGTAGCTGCTTCAAATAAATCATATATCATTTCTCTTTCTCTTAAAATATAAAAAAAAGGAGTTTGCGCACCAATATCAGCCATAAAAGGTCCAAGCCATAATAAATGAGAAGCTACACGACTTAATTCCAGCATAATAATTCTGATATAACTAGCTCTTTTTGGAACCTGAATATTTGTTAGTTTCTCTGGTGCATTTACAGTTATAGCTTCTGTAAACATTGTAGCTAAGTAGTCCCATCGTGTAACATACGGAAGGTATTGAACAATTGTTCTATTTTCAGCAATTTTTTCCATACCCCTATGTAAATAACCTAATATAGGTTCACAATCAATAACGTTCTCCCCATCTAAAGTGATCATAAGTCGAAGAACACCATGCATTGATGGATGATGAGGACCCATACTTACTATCATGGGTTTTGTTTTCACAGCAAGCATGGTCATATATGACGCTCCTTTTCATTCATTATAAAAAAACAGCTAAAAATAAAAAAAAATTAACGAATTTTTAATTTACGAATATTTAATTTATTTATTAAATTTTCATAACTTGTTAAATTTGTTTGTGATAAGTAACTTAAAAGACGCTTGCGTTTTCCTAAGATTTTCCATAAGCCTCTTTGAGATGAATAATCTTTGCCATGCCATTTTAAATGATCTGTCAGTTTTAAAACCCTGTTAGTTAAATGTGATATTTGAAATTCCATAGATCCTGTTTGTTCTTTAGAAAATAGTGATGAGCCACTAAATAGTTTTTTGGACATAAAAGTACTGCTCCTAAATTATATTATTTTAAAATAATTAATAATAGATTATAGTTAATTAATAGTCTTTATTCTTTATTATTATAAGTAAAAAAAAAAATAAAAACTTAAAATTTTAAAGAAATTTATAAAAAATAAAAATAATGAGAAATTTTTGGTTATAACCAAGAATTTCTCAACAATTAAAAATTTTTAAGTATACATACGAATTCTTAACATAGTAAACCGACTTCCATTATTTGTATTAAACCAAAATCTATTAATACATGCCAAATCTTCTAATCGAAAACTAGGCCAAAGAAAATGTTTAATTGTTAAACTTTGATTTTCATCCCGAATTTTATGTAACTTTATTAGCTTTTCTTTATTTTTTTTCACAAAATATTTATCTAAATTAGAAGTTTTATTTTTATTTAAATATAAAAGATTTAATACTTTTAATTCTTTACAATGTCTTGAAAGCATAATATCTTCAAGATTAATTAATTTAAAACTTGTTTTTATATTATTTTGAAAAAAATCTATCCGTGATGTAGATTCATTTAAACTTTTAAAATTTAAAACTTTTTTAAATCTTACTTTTGATTTAAAAAAAACACTTACTACTTTATACATTAAAATTTCGTCATCGAGTACACGTGGTATACGATGTTCAGAATTAATTGTTAATTTATTTATACCTACATCTCTGCAAAAAAGAAGTCGAAATAAATTTAAATTTTCACGCATTTTAGCAGAAAGTGAAATAATATTTTCTTGATCTTGCATAAAAGTCATAAGAGAAGCCATATCTCCTAGTTCTTTAAATTTTTTTTCTACATTTTTTGATTTCCATTTCCATTGACGAATAGTTTGATGGCGCTCTCTTTCGCGAAGTAATTTCTTATTTTGAATATTTTTTTTATTTTTTTGCTTTAATAAAGAAATTTTAGGTATGTCTATTTTTTCTATTTTATTTACATTTTTTTTTTCTATAAATGGCGGAATTAACCATAGAACTAAATTAGATTTAATGTAAATATTTATTTTATTTTTTAATGTTTGTGAAATTTCTTTATTAAATATAGTTTCTTTGTTTTTTGCCAATTTTAGAAAATCTGGTCTTTTTTCAAAATCAAGATAGCTATAACATAAATAATTAGATTGATATTGCTTATTTAATTTTTTATTTTGTTCTAATAAAGGACTTGTAACTAATTTATAAGAAAATTTTTTTTTTTTAGATAAAACTGAAATTTTTGTTTTTTTTTCTGAAATTTTAAAGTCTTTTTTTTTTTTGTTTATCCATTGATGAGTAACCTTATTTTTCCATTCTTTTGGTATTATCATATACCATATTTGTGAAGATATATTATATCTATTAAATTTTTGTAACAATTTTTTCAAATTTTTTTCTTTCAGATTTTCAACTTCTATTATAGGAAAAATTCCTTTTTTTTTTAAATTGTTTTTTATTTCTTTTTTCAAAATCAAATTTAATGTCCAATTTTTTAATAAATCTTTAAAATTATATTTGTTTATTGTTTTTGTTTGCCAAATTTTATGAAATAAATATGCTTGAGACATTAACAAAATATTTTCTTGATTAAAGTTATTTGCATATTCATAACTAATTTTATCTTTTTTATAATCAATTTGAGAAATTTTTGATAAATTCCAATTTTTTCTTATTAAATTTTGTTTAATTCTTAATATTAAATTAATATTAAATCGAATAAAATAAATATAGAAATTTAAAACGTTTTTATTTATTTTATTAAATTTTATTTTTATTAAATATGAACATTTTTTTATTATTTCAATATTTTTTTTACAATATTTTCGAATTTGGTATCTAATTTCAATAATTTTTTTTTTATTATTAATATATACTTTATTTTTATTTTCTAATAAATTAGAAAATTTTATTTTATCAAAGCCACTTTTTTCAGTTATTTCTTTAATTTTGTATTTTTTTAAATCTTTCAACTTTTTTAATTTTTTAATATTTATAAAAATTTTAGATTTATTTTTAATTTGATTTTCTGATAAAATATTTTTGTTAAATTTAGATATAATTTGTTCTTTTAAATTTTTATTATTTTCATCATGATTTAAAGGAAATTCATAATTATTTTTAATTTTAGTATCTAACTTTATTTTTTTTTTCGATTTTCTATCAATTAATTTAGTATTAACAAAATTAATAGTAATTTTTTTTTTTAGAAACAAAAAATTAAAATAAATTTTATTAAATTTTAATAAAATATTTTTTTTCCATTTTTTTACCAATTCTCTACGAATTGGTTTCCAAAATGAAGACTTCTTTTTAATATCTCCAAAAGGTGCATTAGTTTGAAAACCCCAAGCTGTTAAATAACTATAATTAATTTTTTTTTTTCTATTTTTAGCAAAACTTTTATTAGCATTCAATAAATTATTTGAAATTTTTTCTTCATTATTTAAATAATTCAATATATTTTTTTCTTTATTTGTTTTAAATCGTAAATTATGCCAAGGTTTTAAACTAAAAGGATATATAATTTTTATTTGAAGACCATCTCTAAGCCATTGTTCGGGCAATTCTTTTTCTGAAACTTCAGTACCATCATAAGTACATTTTATATAAATTTCTTTCTTCCACTCATCCCAATCTTCACTCCATTCAGGAGTTTGAAATAATATTAAACGAATAGTATTTTTCAATATTATTAATATAGGTAATACTAAATATTTTCTAAAATGAGATTGAATAATCAATAACCAACTTCTTCCCCACTGCGCTAATGGAAAATCCCATCTATTTGCTATTGCAAGACGATCTGCTTTTGTTTTTTTTATAATAATATTATTTCCAGTTGAAAAAAGTGTTATTTGTTTTCGTTTTTCTATAGGGTTTTTAAAAATATTTTTTATATAAATTAAATTAAATTTATTTAATGAAAATTCAAAAGGAATATGCTTTTCATTTATTCGTAAAAAAAATGGAGAATGTGTTTTAAGTTGTAAAATTTTCCATATTAATGTTTTTCGTCTTCTAGCACGCATAGAACCTTTTACTAATTTTCTACGAAAATCAGATTGTTGTGAAAAACGTCTTACAATTTTTCTTCTTTTATCTTTTCCTTTTATAAGATATCCTAAATTTTTTACTTTTCTTTGACGAATATCAGTAACTCCACCAGCTATAACATCGAATTTATCGTTTCGTAATTTAGATGTCCATCGTGGTATTTCTTTTGAAATTTCTTGAAGTCGGAATTTTTTATTAAAATAAAATATTTTTTTTAATAAAAAAATAATTTTATTTAGTTGATTAACATTACTTAAATTATTTAACCAGAGATTTTTCCAAGAGCGTTCTAGTACTTGCCATTTTTCTTGTTCTAATTGTTTAAAATATAAAGCTCTTTGTCGAGTAGATAAATTTAAAACAAGTTCCCAATTAAAATATGATGTTTTAGTTAATTTTTTATTTAAAAAAATTTTATTATCCGATTTTGTAACTAAATCTGAAAAATTGCTTTGTTTATTTAAATTAATAAGCGCTTGTTCTTCTGAAAAGTAATTTTGTTGTAATTTCGTTTCAAGTTTCTTATTTTTCGATCCCTGAATAAGTAAAATTAAAATGCGACGTGCATCTTTATTTAGTGGTTCCCAAGGTAATGGTAAATTTTTTCGTTCTAATTCTCTCCATTGATTAGAAATCCAAAATTTAAGTTTATTTTCTTTTTTTGATAAATATGATATTTTTTTATTTTTTTTTAATTCATAAAGATTTTCTATTAAAAGCCAAGGAGATTTAGATATTCTTGTTTTTCCGCGAAACGATCCATTTAAAAAAGGATCGTAATTTTTTGTTAAATTATTTCCTTCATTATTAGATAAACCAGTTTTTTTTTCTATAACGTCTTTTATAAAAAAGCCATTGTCTAAAGCTTCAAGTCTATTTGTTAACTCATAATATAAATTATCTTTTCTTTTTTTTTTATTATCAATCCAATCTGTATATAAATTATTAGATAAAACAGGTTTTTTTGAAATATTTAAATAATTTCTTAAATCTTTTTCAAAAATAGACAAACTTGGTAAAGCTGTAAAAGATATTTTTTGTTTTCCATCATTTATAGATATATCAAAAAAATATTGCGATACTTGTTTTTTTACAGGGCTTCTATTACTAAATCGACTATTTTCAATATAGCGTAATGGTCGATTCCATCGATGATGATCAAAAAAAAAGGTAGGCCAGGGTTTATTTAGCCACGAAAATCTCAATTGTTGATTAAATTGAAATTCGTTATTTAATTTTTTAGTAAATAATGGTACTGGAGCTCTGCCTAAATAAACTAGAAAATATGCTAAAATAAAGATACTAAATGTTCGATAAATAAGACGTTTTACTAAAAGGTAAAGTACAGGCGAATCTTGTTCAATACGAACTAAAAGTATTTTTATAAAATTAAAGAAAAAAAAGTGACCACTTAACCAACCAAAAAAACAACTTAAAACAAATAGAAAATTATTACTATATCGAAAAAAAAAAAGATTAACTAATCTAGCTAATACAGGACTTGGTAAAAGAACAGGATTTAATAATTGAAAAATAAAACTATCAAAAAATACTTTATAAATTCGAGAATCATTAATTGAACTTATGGGACGTAGAGATTGGTAATCTAAAAGGTCTTTAATTCTATACCAATAAAATAAAATATATGGTAGAACTAGTAAAGTTATTGTATGAGGTTTTATTAATAGTATATAAAAAGGTGAATAATATATTGATAAAAATATTATTAATTGTCCTAAAATTAAACCACTTAGAGCTATAGTACCACTTAGATTTCCCTCTAAAAGAAAAGCTCGTATAGATAAGATTTGAGAAGGGCCAATAGGCAGTGTTGTAAGAAATCCATAATATAGTCCAAATAAAATCAACGGACTTGAAATATTTATCCATGATAATATTGAAGCCCATAGCACACAAAGCTGTAAGGGAATGTTTGTTATCATAATAAAATATTTTCTTCCTTGAAAGCATAGAAGTAGGATAAAATAAAAAAGTCAATTTAATTTTGTTAGGGATAAAAGAAGTAAAAAGTGAAATTTAATAAATTTTTTTTTTATTCAGTTAATTAACTGAATAAAAAAAAATCTATTAAATTTCATAATTGTTTAATTCTAATAAATTATTAAAAAGTAAAATACTTAATTAAATTTTATTTTTTGTTTCTTTTTTTGTTAAATTACTCCAACCTAAATTCTCTAAATTATTATTACGCCGTAAAGGACGGGTAACAAGTTCAAGAACATCTCTTGCATTTGTAAAACCATGAATTTGAGCAAAAGTAAATTCAACAGACCATTTGGTATTAATTCCTCTTGCTTCCAAAGGATTTGCATGCGCCATACCAGTAATTGCTAAATCAGGTTTTAATTCACGCATACGTTGTATTTGATTATAATTATCAGGTTTTTCAACAATACGTGGCATAGGTATGGACATATTTTTACATGTATCTTGTAAAAATAATAATTCAGCTGCTTGATATCGTTTATCTAAATAAGGAATACCAATTTCATAAACAATCATTCCACAACGAATTAAAAATCTAGCTAATGATATTTCTAAAAGATTATCTCCCATAAAAAAAACAGATTTTCCACGTACTAAATCTAAATAATCTTTTAAATTTTCCCATATTTGTTCTTCTCTCTTTTCTAGACCTTCGGTTTTAATTCCAAATACGGAACAAATTTTTTCAATCCAAGCTCTTGTTCCATCAGGACCAATAGGAAAAGGTGCTCCTATTAATTTACATTTACGACGTCTCATTAAAGTGGTTGCTGTACGACTTAAAAATGGATTAACACCGCATACATAAACTTGATCACCTAAAGAAGGAAGGTCAGTATATCTTTGAGCTGGTAGCCAGCCTGATACTTGAACAGACTGACGTTTTAATTCTGAGCTAAGTTGGGAAGCTACAGTAGAAGGTAAAGAACCAAAAAGAACTAATGGAGGATTTTTTTTTAATTTTTCAAAATTTTTATTAGTTATTTCCTCTTTTTTTTCAAGAGAAAGAAAAGAAAATAAATTTTGTATATTTGAATCTTGTATTATTTTTTTTCTTTCAATTAATAAAATTTGTTCTGGGCAACGATGTGCCATAGCAGCTAAAACAGTATCCTCTCCCTGTGTAAATGCATAATCTAGTCCATTTGCTCTTGCTACTACAATTGGTATACCAAGCTCATTTTCTAGTTTGGGTGCCATGCCTTCTAAATCCATTTTTATTATTTCTGTAGTACAGGTACCAATCCATATAATAACACTTGGATTTCGATCTTTTTTAATTTGAAGACAAAGTCGTTTTAATTCTTCATAATCATTTAATTGAGCTGAAATATCTCCTTCCTCTAATTCTGCCATAGCATAACGAGGTTCCGCAAAAATCATAACCCCTAAAGCATTTTGTAAAAAATAACCACATGTTTTTGTACCTACTACTAGAAAAAAGCTATCTTCAATTTTTTGATATAACCAAGCTACACAACTAATAGGGCAAAAAGTGTGGTAATTACCTGTTTCGCATTCAAAAGTGAGAGTTTCAGATATTTTATTTGACATAGATATAATTCCTTAACTAATGAACAAAATAGATTAAATTTTAAATTATTGTAAAATCCAGTAAGTTTTCTTTATGCTTTTTTTCTTCCTGATTTTCACCAATAGGATTTAAATAAAAATCAGATAATAAGCTAAATAATTCTCGATCTGGAACTTCTTTTGGAACAATCCCTTCTGGTTGTGATAAAATTTGATCTGCTATATTTAAATAGAAATCACAAACATAATTAAGAGAAGGTTGTGACTCTACCATTTCAAATAATGTTTTGCCTTTTACTCTAGATACTCGAATATCTTCAATAAGAGGTAATACTTCTAATACAGGCATTGGACAAGCTTCTACATATTTATCGATTAAATCTCGTTTTGATGTTCTATTTCCCACTAGTCCTGCTAATCGAAGTGGATGTGTACGCGCTTTTTCTCGAACTGAAGCAGCAATACGATTAGCTGCAAATAATGCATCAAACCCATTATCTGTTATAATTATACAATAATCAGCATAATTTAGTGGGGCAGCAAAACCACCACAAACTACATCACCTAATACATCGAATAAAATAATATCATATTCATAAAAAGCATTTAATTCTTTTAATAATTTTACAGTTTCTCCTACAACATAGCCTCCACAGCCAGCTCCTGCAGGCGGTCCTCCTGCTTCTACACAATCAACGCCTCCATAACCTTTGTAAATAACGTCCTCGGGCCAAACATCCTCATAATGATAATCTTTTAATTGTAAAGTATCAATAATTGTTGGTATTAAAAATCCTGTAAGAGTAAAAGTACTATCATGTTTAGGATCACATCCAATTTGTAAAACTCGTTTTCCACGTCTTGCTAAAGCAATAGAAATATTACAACTAGTTGTTGATTTACCAATACCACCTTTACCATAAACTGCTATTTTC